GTTCCGGCGAACGAATAATCATTGAGTCCTCCTCTTTCCGGACAAGACATACAAAGAGACCTGCCAATATTTAAATAATTGGTGAACCTCTGAGAGATATTTAAAATGAATTTATTTTACTTGTATCTCCCATCTCTCTATTTTTTTTAGTTATTTACTAGAGCAATTATGATCTGGAAGTTGATCCAGGGCAAGTGTTCGGATCTATTATGACATAGATGTTTGGCGCCCAACGGACCTTTTGGGGGGTTTAAGATTCTAATTCTAAATCCCTTTTGAATTAGGCTAAAAACTTTTTTGTTGTGCAACTTAGACGATTCCTATCGCAATTCTAAAATATTATATAGAGATCCTAAATATTTTACTATACAATATCCATCCAATGTATTTATTTTATATTAATTAATATAATTATTATTATTTTTTTTTTTATTCTAATATAATAAGTAATACTCTCATCCTAACTATTTAGGATAGCACTAACAATCGTTTAGTCATTACTAAAGAAATACCCAAATTTTTAGTCATTCAAATTATATAGTTTATAATAATAATAATTTTTCCATTTATAAAAACGACTAAGCCCAAATGACGTATTTTTGGAAATACTGTTATAAGTTCTATACATATACATTCTGATCAACAATTTTAAGACGACACCAAAGTAATTGCACTTTCCTTACTTTGTTATGTTTCCGACGTAACTCTCATCAACTAGTATCAAATATTTAGATTTTTTTTAATAGCAATATTTATATCATTATTATTTATTTCATTTTTAATTTAAAATGAAATAAATAAATCGATGAATAAAATAATATTAAGAGTTTATTGAATTGAAATATTTATAAATATTATAGAAAAATCTTATTAAATTAAAGAATTTAATATTTGAAATAGACGAAATGAAATAAAAAAATTCTGTACTGTATCTGTGTATTCGTTATCCTTACGAAATCTCAGATAAACTGGAACGATTTGATAAGGGATATAATGAAATTCTTTAATTAGTTTTTCCCAGAATAAAAATGTAATTTTATTAATGGACCAAAAAAAATGTTATTCGAAACGTCCCGTGATCTTCAACCAATTATGCGCTTCAATATAATTCCCAGGAGTAAGTGTTATAGCTTGTTTCCAATACTCGGCGGCTTGATCAAACCAAGCCTCTGCAATTTCAGAATCTCCCTGTCGGATGGCCTGTTCTCCCCGGTCGGAATAGGCGGGTCAATTCCTTCCCTTAGAACCGTACTTGAGACTTTCCTACCTCATACGGCTCCGCAGTCAATTCTTTTGGTGTCCTTTTTTTACCTATAAAAAGGAAAACAAGGAATGAGATTTCTCATAGATCTCTCCCACTCTTCGAGATAACCAAAAGAGGTTAATCAGATGAGTTTCAAACTTTTATTTTTATTTAATTAAAAATATTTTATTTATTTTTTGATTAATAATAAGTTTTATTTTAGTTTTATCTTTTCTCCCACCCGCAGAAGAATAAAGTATAGGTATTTACTCCTATTGTTAGTATTTTCGGCAAGGTAACTATCTCGATTTCATATCGAAATTTATATAGAATCTTTGAGAAAGACTTTCCTTTCTAAAAAAAGTACTAAAGAAAAGACTTACTATCTTTGGGATCTGATCCTACACCGCCGCTCAATACCTTAGTGGATCAACTCTATTACAGAAGTTAATTACTCACTTTTATATATCTTATTATTCTTATATCTTATTATTCTTATATTTATATATAGGCATAAATAAGCAGTTCTTTTCTTAATGTATTGGCCCAAAACCTCGTTAATTGATCTTTACGGTGCTTCTCTCTCTATCAATTAAAAATTTTTATCCATAGACGACATTAAAAAAAGTATCTAGGCATATCTTATTTCGTCATATTTTCATTCCCATTTCTATGAAGTGTATTTCTTTCCTACAGCTCAAAAAATCGGCGTTTTAGACGATGTATATGTAGTGAGCCTATTTTTTTTTAGTATTTACTAAAAAAAGAGGGGAGGTATTCCTTTTTCCTTCTATAGTGGAGATAGTCGCACGTAATGACAGATCACTGCCATATTATTAAAAGCTTGGGGTAAGAATGGGTTTCGTTCTAGTGCCCGGAAATAATATTCTAAGGCTTTCGTATGTTCCCCATTACTTGTGTGAATAAGGCCTATATTATAGAGTATATAACTTCGATCGTAGGGGTCGATTTCTAGTCGCATAGCTTCATAATAATTCTGTAAAGCTTCCGCATAATTTCCTTCGGATTGAGCTGACATCCGTTACGGTCGTCATTCGATTCAAAGAATCTCCGTTCCAGAACCGTACGTGAAATTTTCATCTCATACGGCTCCTCCTTTAAATACGCATAATGAGCATAAAAAATACATAGAATAATAAACAGGGTTTAATCTCATTATGAACTGAGTGGGGCTAGTGTTAAAAAAAAATATCTAGCCAACCTTCTTGCGCAAGAACTTGTACTAACATCAAATGC